TAACTTCGATCGTAGGGATCAATTTCTGGTCGCGTAGCTTCATAATAATTCTGTAAAGCTTCCGCATAATTTCCTTCGGATTGAGCCGACATCCGTTACGGTCGTTCATTTTATTCAAAAAATCTCCGTTCCAGAACCGTACGTGAGATTTTCATCTCATACGGCTCCTCCCTTCTGCGCATAGTACTAGGGGGAATAAGCCATGGAATCCAAATTTCCCTATTATTCTCATTATGAACTGACAGGAGCTGGTATTTTTACAAGAAATCTCTAGCCAGCCTTCCCGCAAGAGGTTTTTTCTTAACACCAATCAATCGTATTAGTGCTAGATAGAAATGGTAACTCCAACGATTTCTTTGTCCTCAACGCCTATTATTTCCAGGAATTAGTCACTTCAACGATCTTTGATGGTTATACGGGTATCCAAAGTACGAACGAGATGGATGTTTGTTGTCCCAACCATTCTTGTTAGTCCCGATACCGATAAGGAAAAGGGTAATTTATAACAAAGTTTTCGTATTGTTGATTCCTAGTGTAGTGCTTCTTCCCCTATGCCGCCTATTGGTACTGGTGGAGTAGGATTGACTCACAATACAGAACCTATAGGTGTAACCTTTCGTTCAATACTAAAATCGACAATTCAAGTATCTGAGGCCGGATCGATCGAGGATACACGACAGAAGGAATTGTTCTATCTCCAAACTTTACCTTCACTAAGCGTAGCTTTATTTCAAAAATTTTGTTCTTTCTCGCGTCTTTTTCTCGTAAGACTGAAGTGAGGGCTAAAAAAGAAAAAAAACAAGAAAAAAGAATCAAATCACACCATCTCTGTAATAGGTAAATGCCCTTTTTTCTCCTGAAGTTGTCGGAATTATTCGTAATAAAATATTGGCTATAATTGAAGAGGTCTTATCAAGAAAATTTCCATTTATCCGAGATCTAGGCATAATTAGCAATCCATTCTATAATTCTTCTCATTACCCCCTCGGGGAAAATGATCCCACAAACAAAGGAATTGTACAGTACAAAATAACATAAAAACAGAAAAATTCTAATAAAAAGATGTATACCCTCTGCTCAAAATGGACCCTTTTCGAACAAAGAGAGATAGGAGACTTTTGAATTGAATTTTATATAAATTTCGTAGTATACAAATAAATGCACGGAACTATTACTATTTCAACTATTGCTATTTCATTTAAGTTGAATAACCAAGGACTTTATTTTACTACGGATTCTTATAACTCGAGTCTGATAACTCGAGAAATTTGGATTTGGTTATGATCCAAAGAGAAAAAGGGATGGAATAATCATTATACAATTGAATGAAATAGAAAAATCCACGGTACGATTCATGAATTTCTAATAAATAGATCTATGGGGTATATCAAAAGAGAAGTTGTTGATAAATATGAAATTTGAAAGGAATTTTTTATTCCTATGGAACCGTTGATTGGTCGTGTTTGTACTGGAATAAAATAATATGAATAACTCGCAATTCACTCGGTTTCTGGTCAATAATAAGATTATGTAGGAGAGATGGCCGAGTGGTTCAAGGCGTAGCATTGGAACTGCTATGTAGGCTTTTTGTTTACCGAGGGTTCGAATCCCTCTCTTTCCGTTTCTGTTAATTCACCAGCGTTACCGACCACAATATATCAAATCAAAATTGATATCATTATTCCAACAACTTTATTTGATAGAGAATCTTTATTCCTAATTACTGTGCTACGCGTACGTAAAATACAAATATCGCGGAAAGAGCAAAAAAGAAAAAAATCCTACTACGTATCTATTTGTGATACGTGAATGAGAAAAATGCGGATCAAGACCCTTAGATCTATTTACTTCGTCGAAAAGGGGACATAATTGTCTGAACCCCTTTCCTTGTTATGTTCTTTAGGTTCAAGTCTGACGGGAATAATATTCTACGACTAACAGCTCATTTATTTTTAAGCCGATCCATTTACTATCTATTATTTGATTTACTAATCCTTTATATTGGAATGAGTCAATAGTTAAATGGTTTGGCAATTCCTCGCGAGGGGCTGAAGCAATAGAATTTTGAATCAGAGCTTTCGATCTTTGTTTATCCTTCGTAGTAATAATATCTCGGGGTTTGCAACGATAACTTGGTATATCCACTATACGACCATTAACTAAAATATGTCTATGGTTAACTAATTGCCTGGCTCCAGGAATGGTCGAAGCCATACCCAATCGAAAAAGGATGTTATCCAAACGCATCTCAAGTAGTTGTAGTAAAACCTGGCCTGTTGACCCTTTTGCTTTTCTAGCGATCTGCACATATCTAAGTAATTGTCGCTCTGTCAGACCATAATGAAAACGCAATTTCTGTTTTTCTTCTAGACGAATACGATATTGCGATCTTTTCCCGGAACGCAATGGGTTTTTAAGATCACTTCCAGATCTAGGTCTTTTACTAGTTAATCCCGGTAAAGCCCCCAGACGGCGTATTTTTTTGAAACGAGGTCCTCGG